ATTAAAAATTTTACCCCTTTGTAAGAGTCATTAACTCTATAGTAATTGTATTTCGGATTCTATAATAAACAACAAGTATTGCTAGCCCAATAGATGATTCAGAAGCAGCTACCGTTAATATAGCTAATGCAAATAGTTGTCCTATTATATTATCTAAATAAATTGAAAAAAATATAAAATTAAAACTAACTGATAAAAACATTATTTCTAAGGACATTATTATAATTATAATACTTTTCTGATTTAAAAAGATACCCAGAACGCCCACTAAAAATAAAAAAAAAGTATAATTTTCACAATACAGTTGAGTAATCATTTGTATTTTCGTTAATATTTGAGATAGCAAATTCTAGTAAATTTTTCCAACCGCAGGTTCCCCTACGGTTACCTTGTTACGACTTCACTCTAGTCCTTTCGCTACCATGGAAAAAAATTCAACATTTTTGTCTTCAAGTAGAGTAAATTCCCATAGTGTGACGGGCGGTGTGTACAAAACCCGAGAACCTATTCACCGCGACAGTTCTGATTCACGATTACTAGCGATTACGACTTCATATTCTCGAGTTGCAGAGAATAATCCGAATTAAATATTTTTTAAAGATTTTGCTCCAGTTCACACTTTTGCTTCTCGTTGTAAATATTACTTTGTAGCACATGAAAGTAGCCCAACTCATAAGGGTCATGCGGACTTGACGTCATTTTCCCCTTCCTCAAGGATATTCCAAGCAGTTTATAATATATTAATATATTATACAAAAGTTTCGTCCGTTTGCTGGAATTAACCAAACGCCTCACGGCACGGACTGACGACAGCCATGCAACACCTGTAACAAAAATGCTATACAAAAGTTGGTAAGGTTTTGCGCGTTTTTTCGATTTAAACCACATGCTCCACCGCTTGTGCGAGTTCCCGTCAATTCCTTTGAGTTTTAATCTTGCGACCGTAATCCCCAGGCGAAGTGTTTAATGCCTTAGCTTCGCCTCTGAAAAATAATTCAAAAACAAACACTCATCGTTGAGGGCGTAGACTACAGGGGTATCTAATCCCTTTTGATCCCTACGCTTTCGTGCCTTAGTGTCAGCTATAGTCCAGATTATTGTTTTCACTTTTGATGTTCTTTTGAATATCATCGTATTTTATTACTACTTTCGAAGTTCCAGAATCTTTTCCTATGCTCTAGTGAATTAGTTTAGTAATTTGTTGTAAACATAAAATTTAAAATTTTTTTACTACTTGATACACGACCTACGCACCCTTTACGCCCAGTCAATTAGAATAATACTTGCTCCTCCCGTTTTACCGCGGCTGCTGGCACGAAATTAGCCGGAGCTTTGATTGTAAAATTTTTTCTAAAAAAATTTAATGTATTTTACAAAGTGATTTACAACCCAATAAAGTTTTCTTCTCACATATGGCCTAGCTAGGTCAAGCTTTCGCTCATTGCCTAAAATCCCTCACTGCTGCCTCTTAAAGAGTCTGGACCTTATTTCTGTTCCAGTGTGACTGACCATCCTCAAAGACCAGTTAAGGATCATGGGCTTGGTATGTCTTTTACACTACCAACTACCTAATCCTGCGTAGACTTTTCTTAAATCAATTAATAATTTTTTAAGGGATTAGCCAGAATTCAAGATAAATTTCTACGTATTACTCACCCGTACGCTATTTTTTTCATATTACACAAAAAATATTAAACTTGCATGTGTTAGGCTGGCCATTAGCATTCATTCGGAGCCAGGATCAAACTCTTTTTTATTATATTATGTTCTTATGTTTGCTATCCCAAAAATTAACTTTGATCATATAAATTTACTCAACGCGTAAAAGCAGAAGCAGTACCTACTTCATATATGTATAAATTCTTGAGTATTATTTTGTTGATAACAATAAAATTTATTTTACTAAAAATTTTATACTTTTTTACTCCTCGAAGAAAAAACTTTTGATTCTTTTTTATCATGCATTAATGTATCAAGATGGACAGATTTGAACTGTCATTCCCTTGCACCCAAAGCAAGTACGTTACCTTTACGCTACATCTTGATATACCTAAATTTCTATCTTTCTGAATAGGACTTGAACCTATAACCTTGTAGTTAACAGCTACCTGCTCTAACCATTGAAGCTATCAGAAAAACATGAGCGAAAAAAGGGGCTCGAACCCTTATAATGACTTTGGCAAAGTCATGCTTTGCCTATTAAGCTATTTCCGCATTTAACATTAGACATAAAATTGAGACAAAGCAACTGCAATTACAAAAAATAAGAGTATATTTCCATCTTTGTGCATTTTTGATGTATTTACATGTATTACAGAATCTCAAAATAAATGACGAGTTCCGTTACTTATATGATACAGAAAAATTGCTATTATAAATAATTTACAACTAAATAATAATCAATCAAACAAAATGTATTCAACTAAAAATTTTGCAACAAAAATAGTACTGTACGAAAAATATATATTATTTAAAAAAACTATAAAAACTATAGCTATAACAAACATAACAATGCCAGAAATTCTATGCCAAATAGAAAGGGTAGATGATTTTTGAAAATTGTATATGGTTAAATGAGGAGAAATAGGTCTATTAAAATTATGCATGTTATAATTTGCGTTTTCGTGGAATTCTGCAACCATTATGAGGACAAGTTGTATTGTCTATTACAGAAATAAATTTTAATCTAGATTGTTTCAAAAATTTAAATACATTTTTTTTATTGGGTCCTCATCCTTTTATTCGAACATGTAAAAAAATATAATTTAAATCTTTTGTTTTTTTTTCTAAAAAATTAACTAATTCAAAAGAAGAAAGTGGTAAACTTTTTTTAGCCCCTTTTGATCTAGACTTCCGTGCTGTTGTTCAAGATTTTATTCGACCAGTACAATCTGTTAAAAGAAAATGAATATTATTAAGACTAAAAGATAAAAACAATATTCCTGTATGTGTTTGATTCGGCATTGTATTATAAGAAACTAGGGTCAGATTCGAACTAACCTATTAAAGATTTGCAATCTTTTGCATAACCACTATGCTACCTAGTCTAAAACTTAATGAGACTTGAATAAAGATTGGGTTTTAACTGAAAGTGAATTTGTAACGCAAGAAATTACTTCAGATGTTTTTGACTTTGACAAATTAGATAATTCAAAAAGCAATTGGCCTGGTTTAACATGGCAGCACTGACTTACTATAGGCCCTTTGCCTTTACCCATACGAGTTTCAGGACTAAGCTTTGTTGTTGCTTGATTAGGAAACATATAGAATCAAAATTTTATTTTGCCCACATTGGTTCTTTTTTCTACTAATTTAATTTTTTTTTGAATTATTTTCTTTATGCTATTTATTTGTTTAATATCAACTTGCTTATACTCTAAAGAACGTAATCCAAATTCCCCCCTTTTTAGCAAATGACTTGTTTGATTTACGCCTTTTTTTACTGTCTTGTATTGTCGTGAAAAATTGTTTTTTGTGTTAAATCTTTTCATATGCGAAAATTATGTTGTACTTATTTTGTATGCCATTCATACTTGAAGATTACACACACCTTGTTTTGTATATAAAGGCATTTCATAGAACTCAATATAAGTGCCTAATTTTTGTAATGATACTGAACCTGTTCGAAATATTACATTATTGGACATACGACTTCGGCTACTACCAAACCGACCAGCATATTTTATTTTTAAACCAGTAAATTCAAAAAGTTGCGTACCGCAAGCAGTTTTTAAGACTAAACTATAGTTTTTTTTATTTAAAAACATCATTTTTATTATCGTAACTATTTTACGAAATGGAAGCCCTTTTTGAAGTACAAATTTTATAAACTCGCAAAGAAGTGAACCATTTTGATATCAAAGTCTTTCATTATAATTTTGTAATTCAATATTAAATAAAGCAAATAACGATTTTTTGGTAATTTGAATAGATACATCGTTTTCAGGTATTAGAGGAACATACGCTATACTGTAATGTCACTTATTATCTTTAATTCTCGAACTTATGTATCCTTTAATAAACATTTTTGATTCAAGTAGTTTATTTAGATAATTTGTAGTAAGTAAAATTTTTTTGTGTAATTTTTTTGCGCTCGTAAAATTTTTACCATAACATTGACTTTCAGTACACCATAAATTATTTACACCTACTCTAAATCCTCTTGGATTAACTTTTTGACCCATAATAATATAATGTTTAATACTAATACGTTTTGTAGGATTTGAACCTACACTAATCAACTTAGAAGGTTGATGTTTTATCCAATTAAACTAAAAACGTTTCTAACTGTTAGATGCATTGGGACTTGAACCCAAAATAAGCAGATTAAAAGTCTGGTGCTGTACCGTTTAGCTATACATCTTTAAATAAAGAGAGTAGGATTTGAACCTACGATGATTTTAATCAATAGATTTACAATCTATCGCTTTAGACCACTCAGCCATCTCTTCTTGATAAAATAATGTAGTTTAGAGTATATTGTCTAATACTAATATTTAGATTGAAAATTGAATTAAAACTAATTTTGTAACACAAAACTAATACTTTTTTATATACTACTTATGTTATACACACGAAATTTTCAAATTTAAGGCCAAAAATGGAATGGAGAATAAGGAAAAATGGGACCTTTGGGATCTTTAAATTTGCGTGATACAGAATTTGGTTTGATCTCACCGTCTCAATCGCCAAAAAAAACTTCATACCAGACGTAAAAAAAAGTTTTAATAGAAATATAAATGACATAAAGCATATTACAAAAAGTTGTTCAATAAGCGTCATGTGACTGATACATAAATCTTTTTCAAAGATAAACAGCTATAGAAGCGTTGCATGTTAACAAAAAAAGAACTAAGTTACGAGCAACTTTTCAGTGAACAACAAAAAAGTAAACTACGAACACAAATACAAGAGGTTCGAAAACCGAAGGTACAGTAGGTTTCAATAAATATAATCTGTGCATTGTCTCACTTTGCGAAATTAGTGCATATTTAGCTATTGAAAGATTTATCGTGTATCTCATCGATTTGTAATTAACCGAAACTATGTGTTGTTCCAGAAGTCTATAACGTCTCCTATTTTTGTGAAAACTTCTTCAAGCATCTACGTAATCAGCCATATATCAAGAATAGCTACGTATGTGGCGACGATGAAATTTTAAATAATTTATTTCTTTTTCAAAAAATATAAGATTTTTAGTTAATTTTTTTAGACTCCTTTGTTGTCTTCTAAAAGAATTTAAAGATTCTTTTAAAGTTTTTACAGAATAATCATCAAGAGGTTCAACAGGAACAACTTTTGATTTTTCGATGTAATTACCAAGAAAAATACTAGCTGTAAAAAATCCTGCAGAGACTGCTGCTACAATAAAGTCTGGATCCATAGATCCTAAAATAGTTTTTAAAAAAATCATAAGTTTTTAAATTAATTTATAGAACACATAAAAAAGTATATACTCAATATTTAATATTGTAAATAATTAATTTCAATTTAAATATTAATAATAAGGTGGCACCCACCAACTTTAATTTATATTACAAAATGCATGATGCAAATTCCTTTACATTTATACCTACTTGAAATTAAAATTAGACTTTGATACTTTTTTTTCAGTTGCTTTAGCTGCTTTGTAATTATTTTAAATTACCATGAAGCTATCCTTTTTTTTTACACGTATTCATTTTCTTTTATAAACAAAGGAAAATTTATAACTACACATATTGCAGAACTTTTCGCGACTTATATGTATATAAGTTTTAATGTAATTGCTTTCGCAAACTTTCCTTATGCTTATTATCACTGTAATCAATTTTTGGGTTCAAGCTGATACAAATCACAAATATGATTTTTTAAAAATATACAAATTCATAGTTCCCTTAGTTTTTTTGTAAGCCTATTTGCATGTTACTTTATAGTTTTACCGTATGCTTATATGTTTTTAGACACATGAACTATTACAATAATACATGCATACCAAATACAGTTAGAAGCCCGAATAGAAACATATACTTGATGAACGTTGCAAACAAGTTGTTTATTGTCCAATTCAATCTACCTTTTTTTCACAAGAATAATATACTTTTTTTTAATGGACAATATGATTAATTTACATATTTTTTATCGCAAAAACAAAAAATACACTCTATTTTTAATTTGTTTAGCTACTTCTATATGTTTACCACCTGAAACTGTAATCCAAATACTTTTTATCTTTATTGTAGTATTGTTATCTGAAATTTTTTTTTTAGTTACTTGTTTATTTTTTGCAAAAAATAATGTCTAAAAATGGATTTGAACCACTGACCCAAAGATTTTCAATCTTTTGCTCTAACCACTGAGCTATTTAGACGCTGGCATTTTTTTTCCATATTTAGATCGCCCATTTTGGCGTTTTGTTACTGCTTGTAAATCATAAGTACCCCTTACGATGTGATATCGAACTCCCGGCAAATCTTTAACACGACCACCTCTAATTAAAACGACGGAATGTTCTTGTAAATTGTGGCCTTCGCCTCCAATATAACCTATAACAAAACGCCCTGTGCTAAGACGTATTTTAGCCACTTTTCTTTCAGCTGAATTTGGTTTTTTTGGATTTGTAGTATAAATTTTAGTGCATACGCCTTTTTTGTGTGGTGCTCCATTTAAAGCAGGTGTTTTAATTTTTTGACTTTTACTTTTACGTAAACGTTTAATTTTTTGTTGTAATGTTGACATATTTATTTTTTGTTAAGTAATAAGGGACTCGAACCCATAACCATTTTGGTGTAAACAAAATGCTCTAACCATTGAGCTAATTACTTCCACATCTGGAAAGATTTGAACTTCCAACTTTTGGATTCGTAATCCAATGCTCTGTCCAATTGAGCTACAGATGTTCTTAACATTTCTTAGTAGTAACTGTTTAATACTAATATTTAGATTGAAAATTGAATTAAATTACATTTAATTCAATTTTCAATCTAAATATTAGTACTAAACAATATAAAATGTAGGGGGCGTAGTTTAATAGGTAGAATGTATGCTTTGCAAGTATAAGGTTATTGGTTCAAGTCCGATTGTCTCCATAATAATATAAAAGTAGAATGCGTTCAAGAATAATACAACATAAAAACGATTTAGTTAGGTACGATTTTTTAACTCAATATTCCATCAAAAATTATAGTAAAATGCCTAACTTATCTTTTTTGAATATTAAAATAAAAAATGTTCAAATTAATGACATTAAACAAATATGCTTAAATTTAGTTTCTATTCAATTATTGGGACATAATTTTTTATCTTGTAAAAGGCAAAAAGATGTTCGAAGTTTTACATTACAATCTACTGGCATTAATGCATATTTTGTTTTAGAAAATATAGCCTTAATGTCGTACAAAAATAAACCTGTTAAGAATCTTTCAAGACAAAAATTTTTTAGTAGTACTCGTACCATAGTTTATAGTAAAGATTTCTTAAGTATTATTGAATACTTTTCATTGGACTCAAAAATGCTTAAATTGTTGGAAAAAACGTCTACGAAACACTTAAAAATTATTTTTTCTTATCAAATTAACAATAGTACAAATAGTAATGCAATTTCGTATTTTCTTAAATCTTTAGGTTTTCCTTATTAATATAATAGTCATCTGTAAATTCATCATGAACAACAGAAGACAGTTTTAACGGTATAGTTCAAGTGGTTAGAACGTCGGAATCATAATCCGTAAGTTGTGGGTTCAAGTCCCTCTACCGTTACAGCTCTTATCGTCTAATGGTTAGGACAGTGCTTTTTCAGGGCATCAACGTGAGTTCAAATCTCACTAAGAGTAGTTTTTTAATACTAAAATCTTTATTTAAATACGTGATCCCATAAGAACTCAAAAGTAAAATAGATTTTACTAGAGCTACTAATTTATTTTGGGATCCCTAGATAGTTAAAATTTTTTAAATTTATTTATTTTTGTATACAATAGTCTTTTTGAATCTATTTTAGTGCAGCAGTCTTTAAATAATTGAATTTTTCGTTGAATATACTCTACTAATCACAAAGACATAGGAACTTTGTATTTAATTTTTGGTGCTTTTTCTGGCATATTAGGTGCATGCGCATCTATATTAATTAGAATGGAATTAGCGCAACCAGGCAATCAATTATTGCTAGGTAATCATCAAATATATAATGTACTTGTTACAGAACATGCGTTTTTAATGATATTTTTTATGGTGATGCCTGTGTTAATAGGAGGTTTTGGTAATTGGTTTGTACCAATTATGATAGGTGCTCCGGATATGGCTTTTCCACGATTAAATAACATAAGCTTTTGATTACTACCTCCATCACTATGTCTTCTTTTAGGATCTGCTATGGTCGAAGTAGGTGCTGGTACAGGCTGAACTTTATATCCACCTTTAAGCTCTATACAGAGCCATTCAGGAGGAGCTGTTGACCTTGCCATCTTTAGCTTACACTTATCAGGCGCTTCTTCTATTTTAGGAGCGATTAATTTTATTACTACTATATTTAATATGCGCAATCCGGGACAAAGTATGTATCGTATACCTTTGTTTGTTTGATCCATATTAATTACTGCTTTTTTATTGTTATTAGCGGTGCCCGTTTTAGCAGGTGCAATTACCATGTTGCTAACCGATAGAAACTTTAATACAACATTTTTTGATCCTTCTGGTGGTGGGGATCCTGTTTTATATCAGCATCTATTTTGATTTTTTGGGCACCCTGAAGTTTATATATTAATATTACCCGGATTCGGCATTGTTAGTCATATTGTATCAACATTTTCTAGAAAACCTGTTTTTGGTTATATTGGAATGATTTATGCTATGCTTTCTATAGGCATCTTAGGATTTATAGTTTGAGCACATCATATGTATACAGTTGGTTTAGATGTTGACACAAGAGCATATTTTACAGCAGCGACTATGATTATTGCTGTGCCTACAGGAATAAAAATTTTTAGTTGAATTGCTACTATGTGAGAAGGTTCTATTTTTTTTAAAACACCTATGCTATTCGCTATAGGATTCATATTTCTATTTACTATAGGAGGTCTTACTGGTATTATATTAGCCAATTCAGGACTAGATATTTCTTTACACGATACTTATTATGTTGTTGCTCATTTTCATTACGTTTTATCTATGGGTGCAGTTTTTGCAATATTCGCGGGGTTTTATTATTGATTTGAAAAAATATCAGGATTCCAATATTCTGAAGTATTAGGTCAAATTCATTTTTGAGGCACATTTATAGGTGTGAATTTAACTTTTTTTCCAATGCATTTTTTAGGTCTTGCCGGTATGCCTAGACGTATTCCAGATTACCCTGATTCATATGCAGGGTGAAATGCGGTAGCTTCATATGGTTCATATGTTGCATTATTTAGCACATTATTCTTTTTTTACTTAGTCTTTAATACACTGGTAACAGCAAGAAAAATACCTGCTAGGAACAATCCTTGAAATTTTGAAAACTCAAAAATAGGTTCAACTACACTAGAATGAGAAATTTCTTCACCCCCAGCATATCATACATTTAATGAAATTCCGGTAGTAAGAGAAACAGAAACATCTTTAAAAATAAATTAGTTTATGTTAAAAAAAAATATTGTTTTATTCTTTTTAGGGTTAGCTTTGCTAACCCAATTATTTTATAGTCAAGTAATTTATAGTGATTCAGCTGAAGATTGGCAATTAGGATTTCAAGATCCTGCAACACCTATAATGGAAGGAATTATAAATTTGCATCATGATTTTATGTTTTTTATTTGTGGCATATCTATTTTTGTATCTTGAATTTTAGTACGTACGCTTTGACACTATCAATGAACAAAGAATGAATATCCTTCTGCAATGGTGCATGGAACAGCTATTGAAATAATATGAACAGTTACTCCAAGTATTACATTATTAGCAATTGCTATTCCTTCTTTTGCTTTACTATATTCTATGGATGAAATAATTGCACCCGCTATAACGATTAAAACAGTGGGTCATCAATGATATTGAAGTTATGAATATTCAGATTATACAAATGAAGAAGATAATATTATAATGTTTGAAAGTTATATGATTCCAGAAGAAGATTTAACTTTAGGTCAGCTACGTTTATTGGAAGTGGATAATCCGATGGTAATTCCTGTAAATACACATGTGCGTCTAATTATAACGGCGGCGGATGTTTTGCATAGTTGAGCTGTACCTTCTTTAGGTATAAAATGTGATGCTGTGCCGGGTAGACTAAATCAAAGTTCACTTTTCGTAAAGCGTGAGGGACTTTTTTATGGTCAATGTAGCGAAATTTGTGGTGTAAATCACGGTTTTATGCCTATTGTAGTTGAAGCAGTATCTTTACCAAATTATATTTCTTGAGTAGCTAATAAACTCAGTGAATAAAAATAAATTAGTTTGTCTTATTAATAGGTTTTTATCAATTCGTTATGCGTGTATCTTTAATACAATTGCTTCTTCTTAGTTCGTTAATTTTTTTTTATTTTTGGTTTAATCCAAAATATTTGCCCTATACAATACGACTTTTTAAAAAAATCAAAAAGCGCTCAAAATAGAAATGAGCGCTTAACTACAAATTTATTATGACAAATATTACAAACCTAAGCTTTATAAAAACAGCTAAACAATTACAACGTCATCCTTTTCATCTAGTAGATCCCAGTCCTTGACCAGTAACAGCTGCTATAGCAGCTTTTTCATGTGCTTTAGGCGGAGTTATGTATATGCATGCTTATAATAATGGTGGGTATTTATTATTAAGTGGTTTTTCTCTATTATTCTTTACAATGTTTTCATGATGACGTGATGTTACAAGGGAAGCTACTTTTTCAGGGCATCATACAGGAGCTGTTCAAAAAGGATTACGTTATGGGGTGCTTTTATTTATAGTTTCCGAAGTATTATTTTTTTTTGCTTTCTTTTGAGCTTTTTTTCACAGTAGTCTTGCGCCTTCTATTGATATTGGTTCTATGTGACCACCAAAAGGAATAGTTGTGTTTAGTCCTTGAGAAGTGCCTTTTTTAAACACAATAATATTGCTATTGTCCGGTTGTTCCGTAACTTGAGCACATCACAGTATTGTAGCCGGTTATAAAAAGCAAGCAACAATATCTTTAGTAATAACGATTGTTTTGGCTACTATTTTTACAGGTTTTCAAGGTTTTGAATATAGTGTCGCTAACTTTACGTTATCTGACGGTGTTTATGGTTCAACGTTTTATATGGCTACAGGTTTTCATGGATTTCATGTTTTTATAGGTACTGTTTTTCTTAGTATTTGTTTATTTCGTTTGCTGAAATCACATTTAACACAACAGCATCATTTTGGTTTTGAAGCAGCAGCTTGATATTGACATTTTGTTGATGTTGTATGACTTTTTTTATTCATTTCAATCTATTGGTGAGGAGGTACTTAATTTTAATCCATTAAAAAATTTATGACAAAAATTACTAGTTTATTCAACGTAAAGTTTACATTTTTACATATTGCAGTTTTTATTATTATTATTTGTTATCACAATATCTATATTTTTACAGAAGAAAGCGTATTACTTTTTTGTTTCATTGCATGATTAAATATCACGTGAAATTATATATCTCCTCAAATTAATGAATTTTTAGAAGGAAGAAGAAACAAAATCAATTCAACTTTCCAATATGTTACTAATAATAACATAACCACTTGAAAAAAATATCGTCAAGGTTACTCGCTAAAAGCAGCACATGTAAAAGTGTTAAATAGCATAATTCCCTATTTAATGCAATTAATTAAAACGTTAATTTTTTTAGAATCAAAAAGTAGCACACTTCAATCTATAACTCCGTATCTAAAAAGATTACAGATAGTAAAAGACTTAGAATCAAAACTAACTAAAATTTCTTATGCTACAACCTGTCAACGTATTAAAGATATGGCTGTAATTCGCAATTTTTACAGTAATCAGTTAAAAATAAAATCTTTTCATTCTGAATCTAAGTTAGACTTTCTTGAACGTGTAAGAAAATTAAAAATTGGTTATTAAAATTTAAGTCTATAGCTCAATGGTTAGAGCATACGCTTGATAAGCGTAAGGTTGATTGTTCGAATCAATTTAGACTTATTTCAAATCAAAAATAAAAATATGTACAATGTAAATAAATTATTTTTTTTAGCTAGCCCTTTAGAACAATTTGAAATTATACCTTTACTGCCTATAGAGTTATTCGGGTTAAACATTTCTATAACGAATACATCTCTTTTTTTAATGCTCTCAGTAGCTTTATCTATTTTTTGATTTAGCTTAGTTATTTACAAAAATAAATTGATTCCTACAAATTGGCAGTCTGTAAAAGAATTATTTTATGATGTTGCTATGACTTTGGTACAAGACAATCTAGGGAAAAAAGGCCACGCTTATTTTCCTTTCATTTTTACCATTTTTATAATAATATTATTTTGTAATTTAGTAGGCATGGTTCCTTATAGTTTTACTGTAACTAGTCATATAGCTTTTACATTTGGATTAGCCTTTTCTATTTACATAGGTATTAATATTATTGGTTTTCAAACTCATGGTATAAAATTTTTTACAATATTTTTACCTAAAGGAGTCCCTCTATTTATTGTACCTTTAGTAGTCGCTATAGAATTTGTATCTTATGTTGTAAAAGTTTTTACAATATCAATAAGATTATTTGCAAATATGACATCGGGACATACTTTATTAAAAATCATTGCAGGATTTGTGTGAACAATGATTTCAATAGGTGGTTTATTTTTGTACTTACAAATAATCCCATTAATTCTACTACTAGCTTTAATTGGTTTAGAAATAGGTATTGCTTTTTTGCAAGCCTATGTTTTCACATTACTTACTTGTATTTATTTAAATGATGTTTTAGAAATGCATTAAAAAAATACTATGCCACAATTAGATCGTGTTATTATTTTTGGTCAAATATTTTGACTTTTTTTTATTTTTTTAATTACTTATGTTGTTTATACACATTTCATACTAAGCAATTTATTGAAAATTTTGTTAGTGCGTTGATGAAAACTTAAAAAAGATATTACTCAAATTACATTAAAATTACGTTTGACTAATTTTCTAATTGATTGAAACATTCAAATGTTACGTAGAATTTACGCTGTTACGAAAAATATACTAATGGTCTTAGCAAAAAAATTAACTAAAAACAATTTTAACAAGCCCAAATTAGTTTTAAATGATTTAAATTTTTTAGTCATCAAAATTAGTTTAGAAACCGCTTTGTATAGTAATAAAAATATTACAAAGTCCGGAAAATATTCTTATTGAACTTAATCAAGTATACTATGTATTTATTAATAGTTGCATTACCTTTAGTAGGTACTTTAGTTACAGGACTAGGCGGTAGATGATTAGGACGCAAAGGTGCAAACATTTTTTCGACAGCTTGCGTAGTTCTGTGTTTTTTGCTTTCTTTAGTATCTTTTTTCGAAGTTGGCCTCTGTGGAGTTCCGTGTTATTTGTATGTAGGCCCTTGAATTAGTTCAGGGGCACTAAAAATTTCATGAGGATTTTTATTTGACAGCTTAACGACAACAATGCTTGTAGTTATTACATCTATTTCTAGTTTAGTACATTTGTATTCCATTCAATATATGGAATATGATCCGCACTGTCCTCGTTTTATGGCTTTTTTAGAAATTTTCACATTTTTTATGATTGTACTAGTGACTGCGGACAATTTTGTGCAAATGTTTTTAGGCTGGGAAGGGGTCGGATTAGCTTCTTATTTATTAATTAATTTTTGATACACCAGACTTTGTGCAAATCAAGCTGCAATTAAAGCTCTTGTAGTAAACAGAGTGGGCGATTTGGGGTTAAGTCTAGGAATTTTTTCTATTTTTTATCTTTTCGGCTCTGTAGACTATGAATTAGTTTTTTCCTCAGCTAATTTGTATACAAATTATAGTGTGCACTTCTTGGGACTGCCTATACACTTTTTAACTCTTGTAGGATCTTTTTTATTAATAGGGGCTATTGGAAAATCTGCTCAATTAGGTTTACACACTTGATTACCAGACGCAATGGAAGGACCTACTCCAGTCTCTGCTCTTATTCACGCGGCTACCATGGTTACTGCAGGAGTATTTTTAATAGTGCGTTGTTCACCTATTATTGATTTGTCTTCAAATGTTTTGTTTCTAATTACTATTATTGGTTCTAGTACTGCTTTTTTCGCTTCTGTTGTTGGGGTGTTTCAGAATGATATAAAGCGTGTAATAGCTTATTCTACTTGTAGTCAATTAGGCTATATGACTTTTGCATGTGGACTATCTTATTATAATATAGGCATGTTTCATTTAGTAAACCACGCTTTTTTTAAAGCATTACTTTTTTTAAGTGCTGGTTCTGTAATACATGCACTATCAAATGAACAAGACATGCGTCGTATGGGTTCGTTATTCACTAATTTACCTATAACCTATGCAACAATGCTGATTGGTTCTTTATCTTTAGCTGGATTTCCTTTTTTAACAGGTTTTTATTCTAAAGATTTAATTATTGAAATAACTCAAATAAGTTACTATAGTAATTTACAAATAAATTTTGGTGTTTTTGCTTGTTGATTAGCTAATATTTCTGTACTTTTTACTTCTTTTTATACATTTAGGCTTCTTTTTTTAACATTTATAAAAAACAGTAATAGTTATAGGAAATCAATGGAAAGTGTGCATGAATCCTCGTCACTTATTTTGATTCCTTTAATTTTATTAGGATTAGCTAGCGTTTTTGTTGGCTTTCTAACAAAAGATTTATTTGTAGGATTAGGCACTCATTTTTGAGGCAATGCAATTAATATTTTACCTTCTTCTTGTAGTTTATTAGAAGTTGAATTTATATCTCACCTTATAAAATGACTTCCATTTATATTAAGTGTATTTGGAGCTATTTTTGCCTATATAATAAATGTCGGTTGACTAAAAACTAATATAAAATTTGTTTACATTTATATGTTTAGAAAAGTAGCTTTTCTTTTAAGTAAAAAAATATATTGAGACAAATTATACAATTTTGGAATTGTCTCGTCTTTAATGAACTTCGGTTATATCGTGTCATTTAAAAACATAGATCGAGGTTTTATTGAATTATTGGGTCCATACGGAATTGCACGTATTATAAGAAATTGATCAACGAAAATAATACAAATACAAACAGGGCAGGTGACCCATTATACTTTTTTTATTGTATTTGGTTTGTGTGTTTTATTACTATTAATTCCTGCTTGATCTTTTTTAGGACTTTTTTTAGACATTCGATTATTTACTTTTTGTTTTTTAGCTATTTTTGTAGCTTAATTTAATAATTTAAATACATGCAAATAACTAATTTATTATTATGAACCGCGCTTCTTCCTATGTGTGGTATTGTACTACTTTTGTTAATTCCAGGATCTTATTTTAACTTAATAAGAAATATTGCGTTTATAACAGCGCAGTTAACATTTGTTTGTTCTATTCTGCTATGGCTTTGTTTTGAATCCAAAACAGCTTGCTTTCAGTTTATTTATACTGCAGAGTGATTTCCTTCATATAATATTCAGTACACAATAGGTCTAGATGGTATATCATTATTTTTTATTATATTAACAACGTGATTAATTACAACATGTATACTGATTAGTTGAAATATGCCAAATAATCAAGTAAAAGAATATTTAATTTGTTTTCTTATATTAGAAACTATTTTAATTCAAGTCTTTTGTGTTTTAGACATTATATTTTTTTACATTTTTTTTGAAAGTGTACTTATTCCAATGTTTTTAATCATTGGAATATGAGGATCAAGAGAAAGAAAAATTAGAGCCGCATACCAATTCTTTATTTACACATTAGCAGGTTCTCTGTTAATGCTTTTAGCAATTTTAGTGATTTACTTTCAGCATGGTACGACAGATGTTCAAATGTTGTGAAATATAAATTTTGATATTAGAACGCAAATTTTACTCTGATTAGCTTTTTTTGCAAGTTTAGCAGTAAAAATTCCAATGATTCCTTTTCATATATGGTTACCCGAAGCACATGCAGAAGCGCCTACAGCAGGCTCTGTAATTTTGGCCGGTGTATTATTAAAAATGGGCGGATATGGCTTTTTACGTTTTTCCTTACCTATGTTTCCAGAAGCTTCATTATATTTTACTCCATTAATTTATTTACTTAGTATTATAGCTGCAATATATGCTTCACTTACAACAATTAGACAAGTAGATTTAAAAAAAATAATAGCTTATTCTTCTGTTTCGCATATGGGTTTTGTTACATTAGGTTTATTTTCTTTTAATTTTCAAGGAATAGAAGGAAGTATAATTTTAATGTTAAGTCATGGATTGGTATCAAGTGCGCTTTTTTTATGTATTGGTATTCTATATGATAGACACAAAACCCGTTTACTCAAATATTATGGAGGTCTTGTTCAAGTAATGCCTATTTTTAGTTTATTGTTTATTTTTTTCATTTTTTCTAATATAGGTTTTCCTGGTACAAGTAGTTTTATAGGTGAACTTTTAGTTTTAATAGGAGTATTTCAATCCAGTCCAATATCTGCTTTTTTAAGTGCTTTTAGCATGATTTTAGGAGCAAGCTATTCTATATGATTATTTAACAGAATTTGTTTTGGTAGTTTAAAACTACAGTACATTACAAATTTTCAAGATATCTCCAGAAGAGAGTTTTGCATTCTTTTCCCTTTAAGCATATTTATACTTTGAATGGGTATCTACCCAGAAGTTTTTTTAAAAGTTCTTCATTGTTCAAGCTATAATTTAATTGCTTATTTTACTTAATAGTGTGTTATGGATTTTAATAAAACATATATTCTAGTCTTTATGTCAAAAAAAGCTTATTTTTTTTGGCTTCCACGAGTTTTTGGTCTTCTACTTTTACCTGGTTTTTTATTTGATATCGAAATTTTAATTTTATTTCAAAGCTTAATTTTTTTGCATGCAAGTTTGGGTTTTGAAGTTATTATAGAAGACTATTTGCACGTTACAATAACCAAATTACAGTACGTATCTTTAATTAAAATACTTTCAATATTATTAATTAATCTTAATATATTATATCTATTATAAAAAATTTTATGCTGCTTATTTTTTCTTACGATTTTTATACTTTATTAACAGAAATTTATCTTTCTAACGCTATCTGTGCTTTATTAATTTATGGTGTAATTTTAAATACTTCGTATAATAGAGGTACTCCAGTTGTTGATTATAATATCGGTGGTTTTTGTATTCAAATACTAGTTATAGGAATGTGATTAATACTTTATTCAAAAGGACCTTATCTAATTAGTTGAAATGCTCTTCTAGTGCAAGATTTTTTATCTTTCGGAACAAAAAGTATTATACTCGTTATTTCTTTACTATGATCATTAACTGTCTTTTCTTACAATAAAATAGAAAAAGTCAATTTTTATGAGTATTGAATTGTATCCATGTTAGCTATAGTAGCTATGCTTTTTATCAGTAGCTCTTATGATTTTTTATCTATGTATTTATCAATTGAATTTCAAAGTATCGCTTTTTATATATTGGCAAGTTTTAAAAGAACATCCGAATTTTCGACAGAAGCAGGTCTAAAATATTTCGTTTTAGGTGCTTTTTCGTCCGCTTTACTACTTTTGGGTATTTCCTTGTTGTATGGCATTACAGGACTGACTAATTTTGGTGATTTATCAAAGTTTTTTTTGAGCGTTTCAACCGAAAACTTTGTTTTTATTAATATAACGTTGTTTAGTATTGTCTTAATAGAAGTAGCACTTTTATTTAAAATAAGTGCTGCTCCTTTTCATATGTGATCTCCAGATGTGTATGAAGGGGCGCCTACAAACGTCACATCTTTTTTTGGAGTTCTGCCAAAATTAGCTTTAGTAAGCTTAATGTTTCGAATTATTTTTCTAAATTTTCCTTCTCTTTTTGCGCAATTGAATTTTACATTGATAATTTGTGCTATTCTGTCTCTAGTTATAGGTACATTTGGAGCTTTAATGCAAGCTAAATGAAAACGTTTTATCGCTTATAGTACAATAAGCCATGTAGGGTTTATTTTAGCGGGATTTTCAACATTAGAATTTAATGGTGCATTTAGTGCACTATTTTACATTTTAGTGTATGTCTTAACTTCTTTGACTATTTTCTCCATTTTACTTTCATTCAGATGCTGATCTTATCCTACTACATATCAATTACGCTATTTAACAGATATAGTAAGTTTAGTAATAATAAATCCTATACTCGCAAGTAGTTTAGTAATAATATTATTTTCAATGGCTGGCATTCCCCCTTTTCCCGGATTTTTTGCGAAAGCGTTCGTTTTGTTATCTCTTTTGCAAGAACAATTGATAGGATTTGCTATAATAGCAGTAAGTTTAAGTTGTGTATCATGTTTTTATTACATTCGTTTAATTCAAATAATGTATTTTTCGCATGTGAAAACAATACTTATTTTCTATCCCATCGAAAAAGAAAAAGCAATTGTATTAAGTTTAAATTTGCTATTACTTGCACTTATATTTTGAAAAATTGATTTATTTTCTAATTTTGTTTACTGTATGCTATTTTTTTAAAAATAATTTGACAAAATGTTTTACAATATTACAATTAACATTATTAAAGTGTTAACTATTATATTACCTCTTTTAATTGCTGTAGCATATATGACATTAGCTGAAAGAAAAGTAATGGCAGCTATGCAACGAAGGAAAGGGCCTAATGTCGTAGGTATCTTTGGTCTTTTACAACCTTTAGCTGATGGTCTAAAGTTATTTTCAAAAGAAACAATACTACCGTCTAGCGCTAACATTTTCCTTTTTTTAGCTGCACCTGTATTAACATTCTTATTAGCCTTATTAGCATGATGCGTACTTCCATTAGATGAAGGAAAAGTTTTTTCTGATTTAAATATTGGTGTTCTTTATATATTGGCTATTTCTTCTTTAGGCGTTTATGGTATTATAACAGCTGGTTGATCTAGTAATTCAAAATACGCTTTTTTAGGTGCTTTACGATCAGCAGCACAAATGGTTTCTTATGAAGTTTCTATTGGACTAATTTTAATAACTGTATTATTATGTGCAGGTACTTTAAATTTAACCCAAATAGTTCTTGCACAACAAAATATGTGATACATAATTCCTTTATTCCCGATATTTCTTATGTTTTATATTTCTATATTAGCTGAAACTAATAGGGCACCTTTCGATTTACCTGAAGCTGAAGCCGAACTTGTAGCAGGATATAATGTAGAGTATTCTGCTATGGGATTTGCATTATTTTTCTTAGGCGAGTACGCAAATATGATTCTTATGTGTAGTTTAACAACTATTTTTTTTTTTGGTGGCTGACTACCTTTATTCAATATTTTACCTTTGTATTGAATACCTCCAGTGTTTTGATTTGGTTTAAAAACAACTGTACTTTTATTTGGTTTTATTTGAGTGCGTGCCGCATTTCCACGATATAGATATGATCAATTAATGCGTCTAGGTTGAAAAATATTTTTACCTTTGTCTTTGGGTTGAGTGCTTTTAATATCTGGTGTACTTTTTTCTTTTAACTGATTACCTTAATAAATGAATGTAATTTACAATGAATATTTTGTTATCTTAATCTTTTTTGCTGTAGCTTTTTGTATTTCTTTAGTCATATTAATACTATCTTATGTATTAAATCCACAACAAAGTGATCAAGAAAAAATAAGTGCTTATGAATGTGGATTTAATCCTTTTGACGATGCTAGAGCAACTTTTGATGTCAGGTTTTATTTAGTTGCTATTCTTTTTTTAATATTTGACTTAGAAATAAGTTTTTTATTTCCTTGATCATTAGTATTAGGACAACTTTCTTCATTTGGTTTTTGATCCATGATTATTTTTTTAGCTATTTTAACATTAGGATTTGTTTATGAATGAAAAAAAGGTGCTTTAGAATGAGAATAAACAGAATATTTACTAGAGATTTTTAACTTGATAAAAAAATAAACAATGAACGTAACTTTACAAAGTGCAAAAATGATAGGAGCGGGATTAGCTACTATAGGTTTAACAGGAGTAGGAGCAGGAGTAGGAATAGTTTTTGGATCGCTAGTGATTGCGTATTCACGTAACCCTTCTTTAAAAAATGAATTATTTGGATATACTATTTTAGGGTTTGCTCTAACAGAGGCAATAGCTTTATTTGCTTTAATGATGGCTTTTTTAATTTTATTTACTTAATTTACTTTAATTAGTTGGGCGCTAAATCAAGACGCCCAACTTAAAAACATATTATGACTAGTACGACTCTTTTTTGAATTTTTTCTATTATTTCCTTAATATCTGCTTGTATGGTAGTGAGCCTTTCGAATGCTGTTTATTCTGTTTTATTTTTAATTATAGTATTCTGTAATACGGCTAGTATTTTATTGTTATTAGGAGCTGAATTTTTATCTTTTTTATTTCTCATTGTATACGTAGGCGCTATTGCAGTTTTGTTTTTATTTGTAGTTATGATGTTAAATGTAAAAATTACTGATGTAAAAATTAATTATAGTACTATTTTTTTAATCGGTCTTTTTATAAGTTTAATTTTGTCTATTCAAATTTGAACTTTATTGCAATCAGATTTAGAGGCGTATTCCAATATAACTATATCTTTAGTAAATAGTGGTTTTCCTTTAATAACTTCTTGAATTCAAGAAAATAATTTACCTTCTAATACTGAAAGTATAGGTTTAATTTTGTATACTTCGTACAGTTTAGTCTTTATTATGTGTGCCTTTATTTTACTTTTAGCTATGATCGGTTCTATTGTGTTAACAATGAATCAACGTACAGGTGTCAAGAAACAACAAATTTCATTGCAGTTGCATAGAAATCAAAATAAAGTGATACGTTTTTTAAATTTAAGAAAAAATTAATTTACCTGCGGATATAGATGAATTGGTACATCAGTAATTTTCCATGTTAAAAGTTATGGGTTCGAATCCCATTATCCGCTAAAATCCGGAGAGAATAGCTCAACAGGTAGAGCAATAGTTTTCAAAACTAAAGGTTAAAAGTTCAAATCTTTTTTCTCTTGAAAAACACGAAGTTGCTTTGGGAATATTATTTCAATAATATTCCCAAAGCAACTTCGTGTTTTTCAAGAGAAAAAAGATTTGAACTTTTATTATGGACACCAAGTAAAGTACCTTGTGTACTTTAAATTAAGTTGCTAGAAGATTGCTAGAAGGTTTTTGAAACCTTCTAGCAATCTTCTAGCAACTCTTGAATAAATTTGGCGTAAAAGGATTCGAACCTTTGAAATCATGGTATCAAAAACCATTGCCTTCCCACTTGGCTATACGCCATATAAATTTTAAGATAAAGTGGGATTCGAACCCACGGTGGATTTTTACCACATTAGCTTTCAAAACTAAAGCTTTAAACCACTCAGCCATTTATCTTAGAAATCTCAATAATTAATTTCAAGATACGGGAATAGGATTCGAACCTATATTTTCAGATCATGAGCCTAACGAGTTAACCTTTTACTCTATCCCGTGAAATAAATTAGCTAATTTTGTAACTTAGCAAAAATTTTTCTATGCTACCTAAAAACGGTAAAATAATCAAAAAATAAAAAAAATAGTAAAGACTAGCAATTTGACCTATAATTATATAAGGGTCTTCTACTGGCATTCCACCTATTCAACCAAGTATTAAACAACAAGCTGCCATACTTCAATAAAGAGTACGATATATAGGTCTAAAACGAGAACTTCTAGTTTCTGTACTATGAATTCATGGTAAAAGTGCTAATACAATTATAGCAAAAAGCATACAAATAACTCCACCTAATTTGTGTGGTATACTTCTTAAAATAGCATAGAAAGGTAAGAAATATCATTCAGGAACAATATGCGCTGGAGTTACCATAGGGTTTGCTTCAATATAATTGTCAGGATGACCTAGTAAGTTAGGCGAAAAGTACACAAAAAATGAAAAGAAGATTATAAAACTCACAATGCCTAATAAATCTTTTACAATGAAATAAGGATACATAGGCACTTTATCACCACTTGCATCAATGCCTAATGGATTTCCAGAACCTTCTTGATGTAGAGCTGCTAAGTGTACTAAAGAAGCGGCTGCAATTATAAACGGCAATAAGTAATGCAAACTAAAAAAACGATTTAAAGTAGCATTGTCAACAGAAAAACCACCTCAAAGTCAAGCAACTATAGAATCGCCTACTAAAGGTACTGCAGATACTAAATTAGTAATTACAGTAGCGCCTCATAAACTCATTTGACCTCAAGGTAATACGTAACCTATAAACGCAGTTATTATCATCAATAATAAGATAATTACACCTATTACTCAAACAAACTGTCGTGGTGCAGCATAAGAACCATAATAGAGCCCTCTAAAAATGTGTATATAAACTACAATAAAAAACATAGATGCTCCATTCGCATGTACATATCGTAAAAGCCAGCCAAAATTGACATCACGCATAATGTGCTCTACACTAATAAAAGCTAAATCTACGTGTGGCGTGTAGTGCATAGCTAAAAAAATACCTGTTACTATTTGTATTATTAAACACATAGCAGAAAGAAATCCAAAATTTCAAGCATAATGAATATTAATTGGAGTTGGATAATCTATAAGATGATTATTAACTATATTAAAAAGAGGTCTTTTAAGTAAACGCATTTTATTTTTTGTTTTTGCTGGACGAGGAATGGGACTTGAACCCATGACCTATAAAGTCACAGTTTATCGCTCTACCAAACCGAGCTCTCCTCGTCATGTATAAAAGATAAATATACGGGGAAAAAGGGACTTGAACCCTCACTCATTGATGTGACAAACCAATATTTTGACCTATTAAACTACTCCCCCTTTTTTAGTTGAATACGGATAGAGGGACTTGAACCCTCATGAATAATATTCATCAAAACCTAAACCTGACATGTCTACCATTTCCATCATATCCGCAAAATAGGATACACAAAGCCTACTGGATAAAGAGGGATTCGAACCCACGGTATAAAATTTTATACGATGATTTAGCAAACCATTGCTTTAAACCACTCAGCCATTTATCCTTAATTTTAAAGCTGCCCACTATCGGACTTGAACCGATAACTTAAAAAGAACAGATTTTAAATCTGTCGTGTTTACCTATTTCACCAAATGGGCCTTATTGGCAATTTATACTATGTTTTATTGACGCAATCGCTTTTCCAGGATTTAATGATTTAGGGCAAGTTCTACTGCAGTTCATAATTGTATGACATTTAAATAATTTAGACTTACCTTTTAATAACTCTAAACGATTTCTTGTATTAGTATCTCTACTGTCTGATAATCATCGATACGCTTGTAACAATATTGCAGGTCCTAAATATTTGTCATGATTTCATCAATAACTTGGACAACTAGCAGAACAGCAAGCACATAAAATACATTCATAAATGCCATTTAATTCAGATCTGTCTTTTTCCGACTGCAAGTATTCTATTTGTGTAAACGATTTGTTTACAAGTCAAGGTTTTATATATTTGTATTGTGCGTAAAAATTAGACAAATCTGGAATTAAATCTTTTATAATATACATATGAGGTAATGGATAAATTGTAATTATATTTGTATTTGTTTCAATTGGCTGTAAACAAGCCAAAGTATTGACTCCATTAATATTCATAGAGCAACTACCACAAATGCCTTCTCTGCATGAACGTCTAAAAGCAAGACTTGAATCTTGTTCATCTTTTATTTTTATAAGCGCGTCTAAAACCATAGGCCCACAGTTTAGAACATGTATAGGATGTACACTAAATCGAGACTTTCTTCGATTTATAGGTGCTCATCTATATATTCGAAAAAATTTTAAATTTAAATTATTGTAAGATGATTTTTGAAAAGTTATTTTTTTAAATAATTTCATATTGATTAATATTTCAATTGTTTAAGAACGGGTTCACCCGTTCTTAAATATAGCATAAATTATAATGAACTTTTCGTATTTATTTACTTACTTTTACAAGTATTAAATAATAAACCGATCTATCTAGTTATCTTCTAGAAGGTTCTTGAAAAAAATTAAGATTATTTTTGCGCTTTTAAGCTGTCAGCACTTATATACTGTTAACGTGGCTGCTCGGCAATGCAAGAAACTGTACAACCGATACACTATTGGTTAATATATCTCAATCCTCTCGTACTAAAGACAAATCTTGTTTTTTCTTACCCACAACAGATAGGGACCGAACTGTCTCACGACGTTCTGAACCCAGCTCACGTATCTTATTATTTGGCGAACAACCATACCCTTGGAACCTGTTACAGCTCCAGGAAAAGATGAGCCGACATCGAGGTATCAAACCATGGCATCAATAAGAACTCTCAGCCATGATAAATCTGTTATCCCTAGAGTTTCTTTTTTCCGATAAGCGACAGTATTTCCATACATTACTGCCGGATCATTATGACCGACTTTCGTCTCGGTTTGAGTTGTATCTCTTGCCGTCAAGCAAATTTTTACCATTACGTATTGTATTAGTATCAATAACTAATTAAAACTTACTTTTGTGCACCTCCGTTACAATTTAGGAGGTCCTCGTCCCAAGTAAACTACCACTTTTACATATTTCCTTTTTAGTAAGCAATTTCTTGTGTACAAAGTAGTTTTTCAAAATCGTATAAGTATACTCCTACTTTTACTGTACTGTACACAAAATTATTGCGACGTAAAATTATAGTTAAGAATCATAGGGTCTTTCCGTCTTGTTGTAGGATGTCTGCATTTTCACAGACAATGTAATTTCGCTGAGATTATACTAGAGACAGTGGGGTAGTCGTGACGCCATTCATGCAGGACGGAATTTACCCGCCAAGGAATTTCGCTACCTGAGGATCCTTATAGTTAAGACCGCCGTTTACTTGAGTTTATAATATCTGCGTTAACACATATTTTTCACTTTCAAGCACTGGGCAGGCGTCAAACCTTATACGTCTTCTTTTGAATTTGCAAAGTTTTAAGTTTTTGTTAAACAGTCGCTACCCCTAATTTTTGAAACCTTTTAGGTACTCTTTTTTGCGAACGTACGGAGTAAATTTGCCGAGTTCCTTAAGTATAATTATCTCATTCGTCTTTATTTTCTCAATAAGTTCACCTGCGTCGGTTTTCGGTACGGTCAAACTTCATGCGAATTTTCCTGAAAAATAACTTTTTAAGTTGCCAGTTTGTTGAGCAAAACTTTTTTAAAGTTATTTTTTTACACAAAAGTATTTTGCAAACATGTGGAATAATTTTCCTATCAAATACAGTTTTCACTTTTTTTTTAAGGGCCGACTAAATCCAGTTATTTAAAATTTACTGGAAACCCTTGAACAATAGACGACCATGATTTATTTTCAACATGGTTAACGCTACTCATGTCAGCATTAGCACTCCTGATTTTTAGTATACAATTTGGCATTAATATAAAAGACTACAGGACGTTCCGCTACCAGTAAGCTATATTTAGCTTAATTCGAAACTTCGATATATGAATTTAAGTCTCCTTATATTTTAAATGGATGGAATAAATAAAAATAATGAGCTAAAACGCTTTCTCCAATAGATGGCTGCTTCTAAGCCTACTCTGTTTATTCGAATTATTTTTCATTTTTTCACTAATTCATAATTTAGAAATCTTAATCATCGATTAGGGTTGTTTCCCTTTTGACAGTAGACCTTATCGCCTAATGACTGTCTGCTGCTAAATAAAAATATAATTTGGAGTTTAACAAAACTTAGCAAAATCTAAATTTAATAAGTAGCTCTACCCACATTTTTGAAAAGCAACGTACTACTTTGATAGTTTTCGCGGAAAACCAGCTATCACCAAGTTTGATTGGCCTTTCACCCCTATTCTTAAGTCATCCCCGTATTTTTCAACAGACGTGAGTTCAGCCCTTCAATGCATTTTAAAACATCTTCAGCTTGCTTAAAAATAGATCACTTGGCTTCGGGTCTAATACATGTAACTTTTAACGTCTAAATACTTTTAAACTTGCTACACATATTAACTTACTGACTCATTATGCAAAAGGCACTTTGTTGCTGTATTAATCAGCTTCAAATAAATATAAATTAACAAATTCGAATCTTTCCCTCACGGTACTCGTTCACTATCGATTAGAAAAAATTTTTAGCTTAGAAGATGGGACTCCTATTTTCGTACAAAAATTAATCATACTACTTTGTATTATTATTGCGTTGTAAAGGACTAAAATACCTTCTTTGGATTTCAACGTATAGCTAAGCTCGTGTTCACTCACCGTTACTTACAAGTTCTCGTTTGATTTTTTAATATGCTACTAAGATGATTCAATTCGCATAGATGTTTATTAGCATATTAAATGCAAGTTTTCTTAAAGAAACTCATAGTTCATAAGCAAGTGCCTTCCTATGATGTTTCGTCGCGCGACGTCTTTATTTTTCTATCAAGATTTCCTTTGATAACTTTTTAAATTATTTATATTTAAGAACAA